GGAATCGACGACCTAAAAAAAAATGTACAAAAAGAATTAAATTGTGTGAACCGAAAACTCAACATTGCTATTTCACGAATTGCAAAACCTTATGGACACCCTAATATTCTTGCTGAATTTATAGCCGGACAATTAAAGAATAGGGTATCATTTAGAAAAGCAATGAAAAAAGCCATCGAATTAACCGAACAAGCTGATACAAAAGGAATTCAAATACAAATAGCAGGCCGTATCGATGGAAAAGAAATTGCACGTATCGAATGGATAAGAGAAGGAAGAGTTCCCCTACAAACCATTCGCGCAAAAATTGATTATTGTGCCTATACCGTTCGAACTATTTATGGAGTATTGGGTATAAAAGTTTGGATATTTATAGACGATAAATAATAGGGCTTTACCTGTGTTTCGATTTAGATTTTAAAATGGAACACAAAATAACAACATTTTTCATTCTTTTTTTTTTGACATCAATTCCATCAAACCAATTTAATTCCATAAGGTTAAATAAAAATTTTGCATCTTTTTTTGATAGAATTGCTATGCTTAGTGTGTGACTCGTTGGTTTTTGCTATAAGTAAGCCTAAAAACCCATAATATGAACTCATAACTATAGAATCAATAACCAACTCATCGCATCACATTATCTGGATCCAAAGAAACAGTCAAGATATACTTTTTTAGTCCTATCGTTGTAGCAACTGCATTTTTTGTAGCATAAAAATAATCTAATGAATTTTTAAACAAAACAAAATTCAAATAAAAAGGATACGGATAAATGGAAAGGTGAGAGAAAGAAAAAAAGAAATATAAATAGAAAAGATATATGATTTCAATATAATATGTACGGTCTTTGCAACATCTCATAAACAACAACAATGTAATTTAAGCATTAATATGGATTCCCGGATAATTATATGCGAGGAATCCGTTCATAGAAAAAACGTATGAGCTTCAAGCCAATAAAGACTAAGATAGTTGGCTCAAGAACTAATTTTATTAAGAGCTCCGTTGTAGAATTCAGGCCTAACCATTAATGAAGAAGCGATGGGAACGAAGGAACCCAGGAATACATAAGATTCAATGGAAAATGAATCCTGATGATTCGGTGGGAAGGATGGCGGAACGAACCATAAATCAATTCATATATTCTGACAAATTATAAACTAACCCTTGAAATAGAGATTGAAAGAGTAAATATTCGCCCGCGAAAAATTGTGATCATATAAAAAAAATATCTAATAAATTAAACGAATCCCTAAGAATCTCTTGATTCAGTAGATTATTATGTATATATCTTAATTAAAATTTTTCATTCGCGAGGAGCCGGATGAGAAGAAACTCTCATGTCCAGTTCTGCAGTAGAGATGGAATTACGTAAAATACCATCAACTATAACCCAAAAAGAACTAGATTCCGTAAACAACATAGAGGAAGACTGAAAGGAATATCTTATCGAGGAAATCGTATTTCTTTTGGAAGATATGCCCTTCAGGCACTTGAACCCGCTTGGATCACGTCTAGACAAATAGAAGCGGGGCGGCGAGCGATGACACGAAATGCACGTCGTGGCGGAAAAATATGGGTACGTATTTTTCCAGACAAACCGGTTACAGTAAGGCCTGCCGAAACCCGTATGGGTTCGGGAAAAGGATCGCCCGAATATTGGGTAGCTGTTGTCAAACCGGGTCGAATACTTTATGAAATAAGTGGGGTAGCAGAAAATATAGCCCGAAGGGCTATCTCAATAGCGGCATCTAAAATGCCTATACGAACTCAATTCATTATTTCAGGATAGGAACGTAGAACCAAATCTTTTGACAAACAATATTTCTTTTTCTTTTTAGTCCTTTGCATTGAAAGAACCGATAAAAAAATATGATTCAACCTCAGACCTATTTGACTGTAGCAGACAACAGCGGAGCTAAAAAACTGATGTGTATTCGAATCATAGGAGCTAGCAATCGTCGATATGCTCGTATTGGCGATGTTATTGTTGCTGTGATCAAAGAAGCAATACCCAATTCACCCTTAGAAAGATCAGAAGTAATAAGAGCTGTAATTGTACGTACCTGTAAAGAACTCAAACGTGCCAACGGTATGATAATAAGATATGATGACAACGCTGCAGTTATCATTGATCAAGAAGGAAATCCAAAAGGAACTAGAGTTTTTGGTGCAATTGCACGGGAATTGAGACAAAAGTTTACCAAAATAGTTTCATTAGCTCCGGAGGTATTATAAGAAAGAATAAGAAATAGGATATTTGAATGAATATAGTAGACTGTCTATCACGTATATACCTTTCATTTTTTTAATTTTTTTTTAATCCATAACAGAAAAAACTTTAATAAAAAATTCCGAAAAAACATGCCGATTATACCAAAATTTGGAGACACCGCTAATTTTAGTTCATCATGGGTAGGGACACTATTGCTGATATAATAACCTCTATACGAAATGCTGATATGAATAGAAAAGGAACTGTTCGAATAGCATCGACTAACATCACCGAAAACATTGTTAAAATACTTTTACGAGAAGGCTTTATTGAAAACGTGAGAAAACATCAAGAAAGAAACAACTATTTTTTGGTTTTAACCCTACGACATAGAAGAAATAGGAAAGGACCATATAAGAATACTTTATATTTAAAAAGAGTCAGTCGACCTGGTCTACGAATATATTCTAACTTTCAGGGACTTCCTAGAATTTTAGGAGGAATGGGAATTGTAATTCTTTCTACCTCTCGCGGTATAATGACAGATCGGGAGGCTCGACGAGAAGGAATTGGCGGAGAAATTTTATGTTATATATGGTAATCTCTCTAATATCTGAATTAGATAGACAATTGCCTATAATTGTGACTAAAAAAGACAAAGTACAGGTTATCTAATATCTCTGCTCTCTTAGTTGATACGTTAAGGAAGTTTTGCTTGAAATGAAAGAGCAAAAAAAGATTCATGACGATTTGATTACTGAATCATCCGGCCCCTAACAGTCTATTCTGAGTTCGTTTAGATAACGATACGATGGAGTTATAGACAGATCCTACCCAGGGAGTTAAAATTGAAGTAAGCCTTTATGATTGAACCCGAGGGTATATTATAGACTTCGCGCTAAAGATTCCAATGCTTAAGTTTTTTTTAACTTCAATGATCCGTTTCGTTTCAATACAATTCAAGATGAAAAATATCAAGAAACTTATTTTCTTCCAACAACTAGATTCAGAATTTAAAGTAAGGAATGACAAATATGAAAATAAGAGCTTCTGTTCGTAAAATTTGTGAAAAATGTCGGCTGATTCGCAGACGGGGACGAATTATAGTAATTTGTTCTAACCCAAAACATAAACAACGACAAGGATAACCATTCTACTATACTCAAAATACTAAAAAGCACTCTCTAAAAGATTTGAGTAATGTAAAAAAAAATAAAGAATTTGTTTTGACATGAAATGGATATATCCATATATCTCTGACTCATATTTATGAAATGATAAAAGATGGCAAAACCTATACCCAAAATTGGTTCACGTAGAAATGGACGTATTAGTGCACGTAAAAGTACACGTAAAATACCAAAAGGAATTATTCATGTTCAAGCAAGTTTCAATAATACCATTGTGACTGTTACAGATGTACGAGGTCGCGTTGTTTCTTGGGCTTCCGCCGGTACGTGTGGATTCCGCGGTACAAAAAGGGGAACACCCTTTGCAGCTCAAACCGCGGCCGGAAATGCTATTCGTACAGTGGTGGAGCAGGGCATGCAACGAGCCGAAGTCATGATAAAAGGTCCTGGTCTCGGAAGAGATGCAGCATTACGAGCTATTCGTAGAAGCGGTATACTATTAAGTTTCGTACGCGATGTAACCCCCATGCCACACAATGGCTGTAGGCCTCCTAAAAAAAGACGTGTGTAAAAATGGAAGAGATTTCAAGAGAAATAAACGATTCAAAGATAATAATAATATTACTATGGTTCGAGAGAAAATAAGAGTATCTACTCGGACACTGCAGTGGAAGTGTGTTGAATCAAGAACAGATAGTAAATGTCTTTATTATGGGCGCTTTATTCTTTCTCCACTTATGAAAGGTCAAGCTGATACCATAGGCATTGCAATGCGCAGAGTTTTACTTGGCGAAATGGAAGGAACATGTATCACACGTGCAAAATCTGAGAAAATACCCCATGAATACTCTACTATCATAGGTATTCAAGAATCAGTCCATGAAATTTTAATGAATTTAAAAGAAATCATAGTGAGAAGTAATCTATATGGAATTTGTGAAGCGTCTATTTATGTTCGGGGCCCTAGATGCGTAACTGCTCAAGATATCATCTTACCACCCTATGTAGAAATTATTGATAATACACAACATATAGCTAACTTGACGGAACCAATTGATTTGTGTATTGAATTACAACTCGAGCGAAATCGCGGATATCATATAAAAACGCCAACTAACTTTCAAGACGGAAGTTATCCTATAGATGCTCTATTCATGCCTGTTCGAAACGTGAATCATAGTATTCATTCTTATGGGAATGGGAATGAAAAACAAGAAATACTTTTTCTCGAAATATGGACAAATGGCAGTTTAACTCCGAAAGAAGCACTTTATGAAGCCTCCCGGAATTTCATTGATTTATTGATTCCTTTTCTACATGCAGAAGAAGAAAACTTACATTTAGAGGACAATCAACATAAAGTGTCTTTACCACCCTTTACCTTTCATGATAGATTAACTCAACTCAGTAAAGACAAAACAAGAAAAGCATTGAAATATATTTTTATTGACCAATTAGAATTGCCACCTAGGATCTATAATTTCCTCAAAAAGTCCAATATATATACATTAGCGGACCTTTTGAATAACAGTCAAGAAGATCTTATTAAAATGGAACCTTTTGACAGAGAAGACGTAAAAAAAATATTAGATACTTTAGAAAAATATTTTGGAATTTTCTTTGATTTAACAAAAACGAAAAATAAAAGATGAAAAAAATGGATTCAATTTGACAGAATAAATAAAAAATTGGAGTGAATAGATCGATGTATCTAGGGAAAATTCACTTTGAAAGCGACGATTCCCTAGATACAAATATTGTGCTATTTCACAATTGAATCAATTTAAAAAAGACCTAAAGTTAGAGATTTATCAATAGGTAATGTTGCTCCAATACCTAACCAAAGGGCCAATACGGTACCAACCAAAAAGACGGTTGTAGCTACTGGACGACGAAATGGATTTTGAAATTTATTAACATTCTCTAAAAAAGGAACTGTTAATAATCCCGCAGGTACTGAAACCATTAAAAGAACGCCTAATAACTTATTAGGTACTGTACGAAGTATTTGAAATACAGGAAAAAAATACCATTCAGGTAATATTTCCAAAGGAGTTGCAAACGGATCCGCTGGCTCACCAATCATTGATGGTTCTAAAACCGCTAAGCCTACGGTACATGCAATAGTACCTAGAATTACTACGGGAAAAATATATAAAAGATCATTAGGCCATGCGGGCTCCCCATAATAATTATGACCCATTCCTTTTGCCAATTTAGCCCTTAATACAGGATCAGTCAAATCAGGTTTTTTTGTTAGTAGGATAGGTGAATTTTTATAGATATTCAATTCATCCCCCGAAAGAGCCGGACATGCTGATTTTTCATCATCCGGCTCGAGCCAGAATCAAAAGAACCGAACGGATCTAGAATATAGATCTTATCCATATGAAAGGTTATTCAGGAAGGATTTAGGTTCTTACAAATAAATGCTCAACACCCAAGTAGGCTTACTTGGTTGATCATGATCAAATGCTTTCTGGGTCGTCTCATACCTTGTGGTTTATTTTTATCTCCAAAATATTTGGAAATTTGTACTTTTATTCAAAATTTTTATATTTAAAAGTTTAAATAAAGGGTTTACTTGTTACTAATATAGCCTAGCCCTGATTGTTCTTTAGATCCCTTGTTTCACTCCGATAGTATCATCGATCAGGTCAATGCAGAGGAAATGGCTGCATTTCAATACTATTCAAACGATTATTTTAAATTAGTAATATTATAATTATATTATATATAACATAAATAAATAATAATAAAAGATAAAAATGTTTGGATAAATAGAATCCAAAATCACACATTCGACTAGATCTTACGGAGCCCTTTCATGCATGACATGATTCAGGTTTGATCATAGAAAAAATTCTCTTCACACGAACCAGCCTATCCTTGGTATAGAACTTACTTATACGGTGGTTGGACAAAAGACACATTAATTTCAATGTAGCAGAAAGGGGCCTATATCTGCGCAGCCTAATCAATAGTTCAAGTCACACACTCCCATAATCCATTTTATTTTCGGAGAATTACCTTCAACTAGTGATATAGTGATATTATGTTAAATAACTAAATACACTATCAATATTATAGAGTTGAAAGAAAATGTCCAAATACATGGATTATTGTTTTCAATAATCCATACATGTAGCAATGAAATACTATTGTTTTAGTCTTCCCCCAAATGAACAATGAGGAGAGATTACAAATATCTAGAATCTACTCTTTTTTTGATTCTATAAGGGACCAGAAATACCTTGTTTACGTATCATTAAAAAATGCATTAACATAAATACGGCAGTAAGAAGAGGCAATACAAAAGTATGTAAACTATAAAAACGAGTCAAAGTAGATTGTCCCACACTAGCACTTCCACGCAATAACTCTACCAAAGGCGATCCTACTACAGGAATAGCGTCAGGTACACCGGTTACAATTTTGACTGCCCAATAACCAATTTGGTCCCGAGGTAAGGAATAACCAGTTACACCAAAAGATGCGGTCAATACAGCCAGAACCACGCCTGTAACCCAAGTCAATTCGCGAGGTTTTTTAAAGCCACCGGTAAGATACACGCGAAATACATGCAGTATCATCATTAGAACCATCATACTTGCTGACCACCGATGAACTGATCGTATTAACCAACCAAAGTTAGCTTCCGTCATTATATATTGAACAGAAGCAAAAGCCTCGGTAACGGTTGGACGATAATAAAAAGTCATAGCAAAACCTGTAGCTACTTGTACTAAAAAACAAGTCAGCGTAATGCCTCCTAGACAATAAAAAATGTTGACATGAGGAGGAACATATTTACTAGTTATATCATCTGCAATCGCCTGAATCTCGAGACGTTCTTCAAACCAATCATATACTTTATTGAGATAGGTAAAACGCTAACAGCCCCCCTCTAAGAACCATATAGGAGACTTTTTTCTCGTACGGCTCAAGCAAACACACCCAACTAAAGTTTCTTAATCTCTGATTTTTTATTTTCGGAAGATACGCAGGAATAAAAATCGGAAAGGAAAGTTTTTCTTTTTGCGGTGATAATGCCAATATATCAAGTCGGCTCATCCATCTTTCTCTTAATTGTTACTATAGGCCTCTTGAATATTCTCTTTTCCTATTTTGTATCTTTGATTTGTTCTTTTTTTTTTTTAATGCGGCTTTTTTATCAGTGATAGGAATTTATCTTGTTAAGACCCTATGAATTGATTGAAACCCTAGATTCATACTATAACCACGATGACTCACTAAAACCTAAACGCTAATTCCAAGGATTCCTTGAGTAAGAACCTTTGGAGCATCACTTATTCAATCAATCGGAAATGACTAAAAATACCAAAAATTGGATCTATTTTTTTTATAGTCATTATAGAGTTTGAAAGAATATAAATCTTTAGATTTATAACGTCTAATTCTTTTTTTGCAAAGAAAAAATTGATTGGATCCGATCGCGAGGTCTGAATATTAAATAAATATGAATCATAGTTCAAATTTTTCTTCATCCATTTTAGATATTACGTGTTCCAGATAAAAAAAATATCTGACGAAGTAGAACCATCTCTATCAGGATAAGATGACAGACTCGTTCTCTGTACTATCAATAGGATCCATTCTAACAAGTCACACACTCATATTCCAGAAATACAGAAGGAAAAAAATTCCGCGATCGAACTGCCAAAAAGAGGCGTTAGAAATAGAAAAGGTAGTCCTTAAAATTTTTTTGTATTAAAAGGGTAGAACTTCTTCGTTCTTTTGAATTCCCCTTTCTTGTCGATTTATTTAATTCATTGAAATTCCATCCAATAAAACCGAAGAATTATAAATTTCCAAAATAATACATAAGAATATTGCAAATAAAGCCATTGCAACTCCCATCAAAGGAGTAGTTCCCCACCCCGGAGCTACTTTACCATATTCCGAATTCAACGGTTTCAATAAAACCCCCACGGTAGTTGGTTTTGGACGCGATCTAGAACTACCCTCAACGGTTTGTGTAGCCATAAATCCAATTTTTTTGTTGAGATCTGTTGACTTTGTATACCATTCCATTGTAAATAAATGATTTTATCATAGATCCATTGGTGTCTTGAAATTATATATATAATAATGGAAACAGCAACCCTAGTCGCCATCTTTATATCTGGTTTACTTGTAAGTTTTACTGGGTATGCCTTATATACCGCTTTTGGGCAACCCTCTCAACAATTAAGAGATCCTTTCGAAGAACACGGGGACTAGTTGAGGTAATGAGCCTTCCAATATTATTTCAATATTGGAAGACTCATTACCTCAATTGAGATAATGAAAAATCATTTCTTAGTTGGAACTTTCGGAGGTTCCCGAAAAAAGATAGCGAAAAAAATGATCCCTAGAGTCGAGACTAATAAAAATGTATAAACCAATGCTTCCATAGATTTTTTTGTGGTTTACAATTATAGCTTCCATACCTGTTTACTCGAGATTATTTTCCCGATAAGGATAAAAAGTAAAAAAAGGGCGGTGATTCAAATAAAGATTTCTTTAGTATCTTATGTCAAATAAAAAAATATATATATAAGAAAAATTGTTGTATTAGACTCCTTGTCTTCTTGTAGTTGGATCGCCAAGTTTTTGGAATGCCCCAAATTCTACCTGAGCATCCAAATCGGGGTCAATACCAGCAAAAACATCTCTGAACAAGGTTCTAGCCCCATGCCAAATGTGTCCAAAGAAGAAGAGTAGGGCAAAGGAAGCATGTCCAAAAGTAAACCAACCCCTTGGACTACTACGAAAAACACCATCCGATTTCAAAGTAGCACGGTCTAATTCAAAAATTTCACCCAATTGAGCACGTCTAGCATATTTTTTTACAGTCGCGGGATCACTATAATTGACTCCGTTGAGTTCACCACCATAGAACTCAACAGTTACACCTACTTGTTCAACGCTATACTTAGATTCCGCTCTTCTAAAAGGAACGTCAGCTCTAACAATTCCGTCCCCATCTATCAAAACGACAGGAAATGTTTCAAAAAAGGTAGGCATACGGCGTACAAAAAGTTCACGGCCATCTTTATCCCTAAAAATGGGGTGTCCCAACCATCCAACAGCTATTCCATCGCCGTTGTCCATTGAGCCCGCTCTAAATAATCCTCCTTTTGCCGGATTATTGCCGATGTAATCATAAAAAGCTAATTTATCAGGAATTTTTGACCAAGCTTCTGATAAACTTTGATTTTCCGCTAGCCCAGCACTTACTCGTCGGTATATTTCTTGCTGAAAGTATCCCTGATCCCATTGATAACGAGTGGGGCCAAATAATTCGATCGGAGTGGTTGCTGAACCATACCACATAGTTCCGGCAACAACAAAAGCTGCAAAAAAGACAGCAGCGATACTACTAGAAAGAACGGTTTCAATATTGCCCATACGTAATCCTTTGTATAGACGTTGAGGCGGACGGACACTAAGATGGAATAGACCTGCTAATATGCCTAATGTCCCTGCGGCAATATGATGAGACGCTATTCCTCCTGGAACAAAAGGATCAAAACCTTCCACGCCCCACGCTGGACTTATTGGTTGTACTTTTCCAGTTAGTCCATAAGGGTCGGATACCCAGATTCCGGGACCATACAAGCCTGTTACATGAAATGCGCCAAAACCAAAACAAGCCACGCCGGCAAGAAATAAATGAATTCCAAAAATCTTAGGCAAATCCAAAGAAGGTTTTCCTGTACGTTCATCAGAAAATATTTCTAGATCCCAGTACACCCAATGCCAAATAGCTGCTAAAAAGCACAAACCAGAAAACACAATATGTGCGCCGGCCACACCTTCGTAACTCCAAATACCCGGATCCGTTATAGTCCCCCCTGTAATACTCCAACCGCCCCATGAATTGGTTATTCCTAAACGAGTCATGAAAGGTATAACGAACATACCCTGTCTCCACATTGGATCAAGAACGGGGTCAGAGGGATCAAAAACGGCTAATTCATATAGAGCCATCGAACCGGCCCAACCGGCAACCAGAGCTGTATGCATTATATGGACAGAAATCAACCGGCCGGGATCATTCAATACAACAGTATGAACACGATACCAAGGCAAACCCATGGAAATACCCCTTAAGAAAAATGACACTATGTAACTTTATTGCATTAGAAAAGACTCAAATTAGGCAAAGGACCCCCTATTGTTCAATAGATTATCGCGGAACAAGGGTTAATCTATGTTCTATTCTGTTGTTAATAAGGAAACTTTTTTGTTTGTAGGAGTAAAGAGAAACAAATCTATTCTATATCCGATAAGTATCAATCCGCAATGGGAAGTTGATATCATCTTGTATCAGTAAATACTTTGCTACTTGGTGATTATTGAAAGGTTATTCATAAGAAATTGACTTTATTTATTCGATCTTCATTTTAAACTAAACTTTTCTAATCTATGCCTAAAATATTAGGATTGATATTATGAAGACACAAACTCTATTATTACGTTTCCACATCAAAGTGAACCATAGTACTTAATTTTTTGTTTGATTTAATGCCTATTGGTGTTCCAAAAGTTCCCTTTCGAAGTCCTGGAGAGGAAGATGCATCTTGGGTTGACGTATAGTGCGACTTGTCAGATATATTGGGTCGTATGGGATTTCCCCGTTCTCTCTCCCGATTGAGATATCCTCCCTTTCGCCCAAGAAAGATTGATTGAATCATAAAAAATTTGGAGCGTGAAAGGCAATTAGATCCTTGTTTGAGTTTTAGGGGGATTCAGATTAACATTTATAATAATTTATGGTTGGCTCGGTTGGACCAATAAAATGAAGTATCCAGGCTCCGTTTATCAAAAACCCAATTCCAATTGGGAATATATTGAAGATTATTACTTCTATTATTAGTATACATTTTTTGACTTTAACGTTTAACTAACTGTTTTGCTTTTAAATTCAAATAAAAAATAAACAATAGAAAAGAGAAATAAAAAAACACATGTGGTATTGGAAAAATTTGTCCTATATGTGCAAATCCAAAATCGGGCAGATCTTTACCCGGAGTAGAGCATAAACCTAAAAGAATTCAAAGGGCCCATTCAAGAACAAGAAAATGACATCGTGATTTTGATTGGATCGCGATGAACTGATACATCAATGAAAAGTAAGTTCAATAAGTTTAGTAAATTCTCTTTTTTTTTTTTTTTTAGTCGAATTTTTTGTTTTAGAATATAATTCTATAATATAATTGGGGGTAAAGGTGCAAAAAGTCATATTTATTGAAAACTAGACTAGAAAAAACTCATTAGAATCATTTTATTATAACATTCAAATTGTGAAAAACTCTCTAAAAAAAAAATGAAAAACGAATTGAATCGACACGTTGATTTTTTTCACAATTTTTTTGAACCGTATGCATAAAAAGATGCATGTACGGTTTCGGCGGGATGCCCTTACTTATCCCAATCAACCGACTTTATCGAGAAAGATTACTTTTTTTAGGCCAAGAGATCGATAGCGAGATCTCTAATCAACTTATTGGTCTTATGGTCTATCTTAGTATCGAGGATGATACAAAAGATTTGTATTTGTTTATAAATTCTCCTGGCGGCTGGGTAATACCTGGAGTAGCCATTTATGATACTATGCAATTTGTGCGACCAGATGTACATACAATATGTATGGGGTTAGCTGCCTCAATGGGATCTTTTATCCTAGTCGGCGGAGAAATTACCAAACGTTTAGCATTCCCTCACGCTTGGCGCCAATGAGTTTTTTATTTTAGAGAAAAAAAGACTACAATACTATGCCTTCACCATAAAAAAAAAATGCAGTAATAATAGCATGGCACTTTGAATTCGATATGATAAAATTTTGTCTCTATTTTCAAAACATTAGATTATGTATCGAAAGGGTAGTATGAGATGAAGAATAGTCCCGATTTTTATTGAGGGGGGGTTCGTTTCAGCGTCACAAACTTTTTTCATACCAAAAGACTCTAAAAACAATATTTCTGTTTGAAAGAGTACAAAAAAGTCTTTTTTCCTTATTTTTCGGATCAAAAAGAAACTTTGGGATTGCTGAATTATAGACAAAATAAATAGAAAGCAACGGAGCCATCATAGTATTTTTAAATACCTCTGAAAAGAAGGGTGGTAATTGGATCATTTACTGATCGGGATCTGATCGATCCTATTTTTTTCTTTCTTTCACGGAAAAACGTAAATTCCATTGTAAAGCCGTATGCAATGCGAAAAAAATGCACGTACGGTTATTGAATTCACCATCTAGGCGCGAGATATAATACTTTTTATTATTAAGATATCAGCAGGGTAATGATTCATCAACCTGCTAGCTCTTTTTACGAGGCCCAAACGGGAGAATTTATCTTGGAAGCGGAAGAACTATTGAAATTGCGCGAAACCCTCACAAGGGTTTATGTACAAAGAACGGGCAAACCCCTATGGGTTGTATCTGAAGATATGGAAAGGGATGTTTTTATGTCAGCAACAGAAGCCCAAGCTCATGGAATTGTTGATCTTGTAGCGGTCGAATAAAACAAATCAAAATAGTTAAACATTTTTGTTTTAATTTTATCTTGTTACTGGGTTTATCTTAAGATTCTATTAACTAGAAATAGAAATGCATTCGGTTAGGATTGATCTAAACCAGCCCATTTTGGATATAATTCAGCATGCCAACTATTAAACAACTTATTAGAAACACAAGACAGCCAATCCGACATGTCACGAAATCCCCCGCTCTTCGGGGATGTCCTCAGCGCCGAGGAACATGTACTAGGGTGTATGTGTGACTCGTTCAGATTATGAGCTGGAACAAAAGCAAACGAAAAGAAAAGAAGACATTTTTCCAGTATCAATAATTCGGACTGGTGAATAGGATAAAACGGAAAAACTCAATCAACTCGCGAAAAAAAATCTATTCATCTATTGTGTCTGAAATTTATGGTTTCTCTTAGTGTAAAAAAAAAAAATTCCCAGTAGTAGCGTTAACGCTATCCATTTAGCGGGAATCCTTTTTTAAGAGAAAAAATAATGCTCCCTTATATTTGCACGAACGGACTAGCAGGGTCAGCTATCCAGCTAACCTTCAAAATTAAATACCGTTACTGTATAGGTGGATCTAATTGTGAAAGACCTAGTACTGGATAATTCATGGGTAGAGCCAAAAAAAATTTGAACTGTACAAGTTTATCAATATACAGAAATTAAGTAAGGGGGCTCCGGTGTATAGAGAGGACCTAGCCGTTTAATAAGTAACCATAGAAACGAAGGAACCCACTATTTTTTCCATATTTACTATGTTAAATTGAATTGAAAATTGACATTTTTTGAGTTTTCTTTACTTTCCTTTGATACATTAATTTCTTAGTTTTTTGTCTTGTTTCAAGACGAAATGTCGCAAAAAAAAGAAATAACAAATAGTGGTCGGGAAGGTTAGAGCAGCAAAAGCCATTAGGATTTTTATTTTATATATTGGAAAAATCCGTTTTGTTATTAATAGACCAGGAGGGGAGAAAAGAATAACTCAACGAAAGAAAAAAAATGAGTTATTCATTAAAGTTTCATTTATTAAATGACTAGAGTTAAACGAGGATATATAGCTCGCAGACGTAGAACAAAAATGCGTTTATTTACATCAACCTTTAGAGGGGCTCATTCAAGACTTACTCGAACCATTGCTCAACAGAAAATAAGAGCTTTAGTTTCGGCTCATAGGGATAGAGGTAAGCAAAAGAGAGATTTTCGCCGTTTATGGATCACTCGGATAAACGCAGTAATTCGCGACAACGAATTATACTATAATTATAGTCAATTTATAAATGATTTGTACAAGAGACAGGTACTTCTTAATCGTAAAGTACTGGCACAAATAGCGATATTAAATCGGAATTGTCTTTATATGATTTCAAATGAGATCATAAATAAAGAAGATTGAAAAGAATGACCCGAAATGATTTAAATGCGATTCCCCGGAGTTTATTCTCCGGGAGTATAGAGTATAAATGAGTCTGATAAAATACGATAAATAAAAAAAAAAGCAATAAATCCAGTCAAAAGAAAATTTTTTTCCCTGTATTTTTTATTTTTATTATCTTACATTACGATACGACAATCAAATCGAGAATCTCAGGTTTTTTTTAGAACAAAGCTACAATCCATGCTACAATCCATGTTTGAGTTCAGATTCCTTTTTTGATTCAATTTCATTATTATTATCAATTAAATAAAGAAAAAGCATATTATTATTTTTATTTATTTTTGGTTCTAAAACTATAAGTTCTATTAGTCGACTCGGTTCTTTCAAATTGTTTCTCATTATTAAGAAAAGGTAACAACGATAAAATACGAGCTTGTTTTATAGCAATAGTAATTAATCGTTGTTGTTTCAAGGTTAATCTATTTACTCGCCTAGATAATATTTTTCCTTGTTCACTAATAAATCGACTAATTAAACTCATGTTTCTATAATCAATTCGATCCCCCGGTTGGATCGGGGGCAAACGCCTACGAACAGATCGCTTGGATTTAATAAAGGGTCGCTTGGATTTATCCATAGTTTGTTTTATTTCTGTCTTATACCGAAAATCCTACTTCTTAATTATATTAATTATAATTTTTTTAGGTCCAGCCAAAATAGGATTTGGTTTGTTTATTTCTCGTTTATTTATTTTTGTATTTATATTTATATATAATAATATTTAAATAAAAAAATATAAAAAATAGTCAATATTTTTAAAATTATAAGGAAATCGTTTTGTTTTGGCCCCCTTCATTGAATTGAAAGGATGATAGCCAGACGTTCAGTTTGCTCGATTTTATTTCTTTATCTCTCCATGAATTGTATGTTTGTAACAATAGGAACAGAATTTTCGCAATTCTAACCGACTAGGTGTATTGTGCCGATTCTTTTGAGTAATATATCTGGAAACACCCCTTGATTCCTTATTAACACTCTTTCGAACACAACTATTACATTCCAAAATAACTTTGACTCGGACATCTTTTCCCTTAGCCATGAACCTCCTTTTAATTTTTGGGATTTTGGATTCAAACAATTTTTCTATTTTTATTTTCGACCCGAAGTGAAGAATAAAGAAAAAGAAAAAATAGATGCTGCGAACTCGAAATACAATTAAAAAGAATTCGTTGCAATCAATAGAGTAATAATAATAGTATATAAATTAGCAAAAAGTTTCGAACTCTATTGCTACTCGCAGTATTTTATTTAATTTAAGTATCTTGTATAATACTTTTATGCTAAACCCATCCTTTTTTTATTGCCCTAATTTTTTGTAAATAGGGCAATAAAAAAGTCGATTTAACTTCTTAACTTCATCAAAACTTGAGGTCAGACTCGAATGAAAAAGGGAGATTAGTCACAGAAAATTAATTCTTTCTCTAATCCTCATTACTCCCCTCCCATTTTAATAATTTTAATAACTAGAATGAAAAAAAAGGGAATGTCAACGCATCTGGGAAAAAACGATTTATTTCTATTAATAGACCGGCTAAAGACCCAAACCATAGAGTACTTAGTACCGGTGCTACGGAAAGATATGTTTTTAGATCTCGCATTGAAAACCCTCCTTCGTAAGTTAGTTAATGTATAAAATAAAGGTAATACATATCTAATCTATGAGCAGATGTATATAGAGATAGTCAAGGATCACTTGGGTTTGTAAATGAAATGCATAAAAAAAATGATGAACAAAGATCTAGTAAATAAGAGATTTTAAAAGTAAAATAATAGCATACCCTTCCTACGGAACTCAGTAGTCACAAAAAGTTTTTTCGTTTTTTTTTTACGCCAGGGTTTGTTTTCATATCTTTCTATAAAATATAAAAACAAAATATAAAAAAAATACATATAAAAATACTTTATATGATATGAGACCAAAAAGAAGAAGTGGCACGGCAAGATAAACCATGTCATTTTTTGTTAAATATGGATGTGGAAAACAAGACAAGGATTCTTTACAATTAGACTGTTGTAACCAATTGAATTGAAAGGGATGTAGCGCAGCTTGGTAGCGCGTTTGTTTTGGGTACAAAATGTCACGGGTTCAAATCCTGTCATCCCTACCTAATTACTTTTACTCTGAGAAGTAAGGAGGAATTAAAAAAAATTGGACATACGGAATCTCTCATTTTTTATGATACTCGATACGATCGATATTGTATGGATACAGGATGGAGATTGAGTTTTTGGTTAAAAAAAACAACAGTCTTATTTATCTATTGTGATAAGAAAGCGCTCTTAGTTCAGTTCGGTAGAACGTGGGTCTCCAAAACCCGATGTCGTAGGTTCAAATCCTACAGAGCGTGATTCCTGGTCGGTCGAAGTGAATTCGAGAATTAGGCTGAAATAAATAAAAAGGAATCTAATCTAAAATTGACCCCCCCTTTCTCTAATCCACATGCGATCAAAAAAATTTTTGAATTCATCAAAAGTCCAACTGATCACCACGTCTGTATTGTAAATAGGCAGTTACAAATAATCCAGCTAAAGTAATAGGAATTAGACCTAAAACGATTCCAAATAGAAAAACTTCAATCATTGTAATTCGTTTTAAACAAAAAAAAAAAGAAAGGTAATATCTATCCCTAAAATTGAAATTATCCAGGAATCTCAATAACCAAAAAATGTCAATTGCCACCTAATAAAAGAATCCGGCAGAAAATTTTTATGAGTTGTTCATTCAATGAATTTCAAATAAGTCGTATCTTGTTCAGACCTATAAATAGAACGGAAGCTGTAGTTAAAGCCGCTAGTAAAAAACCGAAATAACTAGTTAGAGTAGGCATGAAGGAGCTAAATGGAATATATTCTTTTTATGCATAGGTTTATAAAGCACTTACCTAAGTTTATATTGTGAAAGCTTTGAGGAAAAAAAACTAAAATTGATAGTTAAAAGCTTTATTTAAAAAAGAATCAAAGAATCAGTTCAATTGACAGTTTTTGATTCATCAACTCAAAAAAAAAAAAAAAAGAAATGACTTATTATCTGTGACATCTACACACCTCGTGATTTTGAATCAACAGATTTTTTGAAAAATTCTTGACTAAACTAATCTAATCTAATATTAAATAAAACAATAGAAAAGTAAAAAAATAAGAACTATGTCATCGATTTTCATTTACAAATCAAAC